AAGATCGCTTGGATTTATTCATGATACGAAAAGATCGCTTGGATTTATTCATGATTTGTTTATTCCTTATCTCTCAAAATAAAAATCCTATCCTTATCTATATTTCTAAAATTCTAAAATATTATTTAGTCCTATTTAGATCATACCGAATTATGGAATTTATAGGATTTGCTTTGTTTATTATTTTAAATTTATGTATATGTAATAATTATATAGAAATAATGTAATAATGAAAATGAATTCAAATAAAAAAAAGAATAATATATTCTATGTACTAATAGTTATATTACATATAACTAATTCTATACCTAAAGTAAGTCATATTTTCATATTCCTTGGGAGAGTGGTGACATATGACATATAGGCAGCACTCGATTTGATCTATTTCTTTATCTCCCCGTGAGTTGTATGTTCGTAACAATAGGGACAGAATTTCTTCAATTCCAATCGACTAGGCGTATTGTGTCGATTTTTTTGAGTGATATATCTGGAAATGCCCGTTGATTCCTTATTAACACCGTTTCGAACACAACTGGTACATTCCAAAATAATCGTTACTCGGACATCTTTACTCTTAGCCATGAACCCCCCTTTGGTTTTAATCTACCCCACCCTATCTCGTTGATTTTACGGTCAAAAACGAATAAGAAAAAAATAGAAGTTGCTAACTAAAAATCAAATTATGAATGATGATTTTGTTGTAATCAATTGAAATCAATATTAATAATATAGTAAATAATAAGTAATACAATGATTTCTAACTTTATTTAGAATCAAAATTTAGAATAGAATCACAGTGGAGTATTTCATTGACACATTTTGTAGAATATTTTGTAGAATACTTGTTTTGTTGCCTTAGCCGCATTTCTGTTTTCGTTCGACTAGTCATTTAATTGGAGCCCGAACCCAAGTTTCGGTGCGGGTGAATCTACTATTTTTTCCCCCTACCCTCCCTTATTTGATCTAATTCTAAAAAACGAAAAAAAATAGGGGGATAGTCACAGATATTTGATTGTATCTCTAATCTCCTTCACCCCGTCCCACGGCAATAAAGAACTAGAATGAAAAAAAAGGAAATGTCAACGCATCCGGGAATAAACGATTGATCTCTATCAATAAACCCGCTAAAGAACCAAACCATAGAGTACTTAGTACTGGTGCTACAGAAAGATATGTTTTTAGATCTCGCATTTTAAATCCCCCTTCTTTATTGTATTACAATATGGTACTAGATATATAATCAGATGAATATTTAGTTAAGGACCACTTCCATTTGTCTATTTGTATGCGGAATCCCTAATTCAAATTCAAATGTACAATGATTCGATAGATAAGATTTTCCTTTTCTTAAAACAGAAAAATATGTAACTTTCCACCCAAGAATTTCCACGAAAAAGATTTCTTTCTTAATAAATTTATTATAAGATCCTTATATGATATGAGACAAAAAGGGGGAATGGCAAGATAAACTGATATTGTATCAATAGAGGAACTAAAAGTGTGGAAAACAAGACAGGGATTCTCTATAATGACACTGTAGACCAATTGAAAGGGATGTAGCGCAGCTTGGTAGCGCGTTTGTTTTGGGTACAAAATGTCACGGGTTCAAATCCTGTCATCCCTACCTATTACTTCTCCTACGAGCAGTAACGAAGGAGCAATTTGAGATCGATTCAAATTGAGCATACAGAATCTTTAATACTATTATATATGATATATAATAGTATAGGTGTGCAAGATATCTTGTGGTTTTATATAAAATAAAAAAAAAAAGGAATCCTCCCCCTTCCATTACAGTCTTATCTTATTGTGATAAGAAAGCGCTCTTAGTTCAGTTCGGTAGAACGTGGGTCTCCAAAACCCAATGTCGTAGGTTCAAATCCTACAGAGCGTGATTCTGTTCTTGTTAGGTAGAAAATGACACCGAACTCAAATTGAAATAAAAAAATGCAACAGCAATCTGACTTGACCTCCCATAGATTCAATTCAATTAAATGAATTAATAAAGAGGGGGGTCAGTCAAAAAAAAAGAAAGAGATGTTAATTAATCAAAAGTCCAACTGATCGCCACGTCTATATTGTAAATATGCAGTTACAAATAATCCAGCCAAAGTAATGGGAATTAGACCTAAGACGATTCCAAATAGAAAAACTTCAATCATTTTCAATTTTTTTTTATTTTGAAAGGGAAAAATAGAGGTAATATCTATCCATAAATATTAATCTGTATTACCCATGAATCTCAATGACAGATAATTGGTAATTAGCGCAGTAAAGAACTATAGAATCTATGCATATAGTAAATAACGATTTGTTTTTGTGAATTGTTCGTTCATTCAAATTCAATTCATTTTCAAATAAGTCGTATCTTACTCAAACCAATAAATAGAGCTGAGGTTATAGTTAAAGCCACTAGTAAAAAACCGAAATAACTAGTTATCGTAGGCATGAAGGGACTAAATGAAATATGTTCTTTTTATACATATGTTTAGAAAGCACT